CTTGTTGGAGTTTGATAAATGAAGAAAAAAAGGAAAACTTAAAAAACGAATTTTTAAATCGAATTGAAGCTTTAGATAAGGAATGGTCTATTGAAAATATACTGGAAAAAACGACTCGATTTTGTCATAACGAAACTAAAAAAGAATATTTACCTAAAATTTATGATCCATTTTTGCATGGGATCTCTCGCGGAAGAATCAAAAAATTATCTCCATTCCAAATCATAACCAAAACCTATAAAAAAAAATATATAAGAGGATCTTGGATAAACAAGATTCATGGTATACTTCTGAAGATTAATTCTCACAAATTTGAACAAACAATAGAAAAATTTAATAGAAAGTCTTTATCAATAGAGACAAAACTTTTTTTTTTTTCAGAACCCCAAGAAGAAAAAATTCATTCAGAAGAAGAAATACAAATTTTCAAATTTTTATTTGATGTCGTTATAATTGATAATAATGATCAAACTCTTATAAAAAATTTGATTAATTTCCATGAAATAAATAAAAAAGTTCCTCGATGGTCATACAAATTAACAAGTGAGTTGGAAGAATTGGAAGGCGAAACTGAAGAAAATGTACCAACGGAGCCTGGACTTCGTTCAAGAAAAGCAAAACGGGTAGTGGTTTTTACTGATAAAGAGCCGCATAACGAAATTTATACTAATGTCAAAGATGATCAAAATTCTGATCAAAAAGATGAAATGGCTTTGATCCGGTATTCACAACAATCTGATTTTCGTCGAGAGATTATTAAAGGATCCATGCGTTCCCAAAGGCGTAAAACTGTTATTTGGGAATTTTTTCAAGCAAAAGCACATTCGCCCCTTTTTTTTGATAGAATAGATAAACTTTTTTTTTTTTCGTTTGATATATGGGGGCTAAAAAAAAAAATTCTTAGAAATTTCATGTGGAAAAAAAAAAAAAAAATGGATAAAAAAGAAGAAGAACAATCAAAAATAGAAGAAAAAAGACGGATAGAAATTGCGGAAACTTGGGATAGCTTCCTATTTACTCAAATAATAAGAGGTTCTCTCTTAGTAACTCAATCTATTCTTAGAAAATATATTATATTACCTTTATTGATAATACTTAAAAATAGCATCCGTATGTTATTATTTCAATTTCCCGAGTGGTCTGAGGATTTAAAGGATTGGAAACGTGAAATGTATGTTAAATGTACTTATAATGGGGTTCAACTATCCGAAACAGAATTTCCAAAAAACTGGTTAACGGATGGTATTCAGATAAAAATCCTATTTCCGTTTTATCTTAAACCTTGGCATAAATCGAAATTTCAATCATCTCAGAAGGCTCGACTAAAAAAAACAAAAGGAGAAAAAAATGATTTTTGTTTTTTAACGGTTTGGGGACTGGAAACTGACCTACCTTTTGGTTCTCCCCAAAAAAAGCCTTCTTTTTTTGAACCTATTTTAAAAGAATTCAAAAAAAGAATCAAAAAATCCAAAACGAAGTCTTTTCTGGTTTTAAGAATTTTCAAAGAAAGAGCAACAATTTTCCTAAAAGTCGCAAAAGAAATAAAAAACTGGATTATCAAAAACTTTCTTTTTCTAAAAGGAAAAATAAAAAACCTTTCAAAACGAAATCGAATTCCATTAGTTGGCCTGAGAGAAATATATGAATTAAATGAAACTAAAAAAGAGTCAATAATGAGTAATCAGATTATTCATGAACTATCTGTTCAAAAAAAATCCATGGAGTGGACAAATTCTTCACTCAGCGAAAACAAAATAAAAAGTGTGATTGATAGACTAAATACAATCAGAAATCAAACAGAAGAAATTTCAAAAGAAAAAGAAAAACTAACTAATAGTTGTAACAAATCGTGTTATGATTCTAAAATAATTAAGTCATCAAAAAAAAGTTGGCAGACATTAAAAAGAAAAAATACTCGATTAATTCGTAAATCTGTTTTTTTTCTAAAATTTTGCGTTGAACAACTGTCTATAACTAGTTTTCTAGGTATCATTAATATTCCAAGAATTACTACACAACTTTTTTTTGAATCAACAAAAAAAATTCTTGATAGATATATTTACAAGAATGACGAAAATGGAGAAAAAAAAAAAAAAACAAATACCATTTATTTTATTTCGACTATAAAAAATTTCATATCAAAAAAAAAAAAAATTAGTTATGACTTGTGCTCTTTATCACAAGCATATGTATTTTTCAAATTATCACAAATTCAAGTTAGTAATTTTTCTAAATTAAAGGCTGGTTTTGAATATAACATATACATAACATCCTTTTTTGTTAAGAATCAAATAAAGGGGCTTTTTCAAGAACAAGGAATCTTTCATTATGAATGGAAAGATAAAACCCTTTTAAATTCCGAAGTAAATCAATGGAAAAACTGGTTACGAAGTCATTCTCAATATAATTTACCTCAGATTACATGGTCTAAATTAGTAACCCAAAAATGGAAAAAGAAAATAAACCAAGACTCTCTCGTTCTAAATCCAAGTTTAACTAAAGTGGATTCATATGAAAAAAAAATTTTTGATAATTACAAAAAACAAAATTTTTTTGAGGCCAACTCATTTTTTAATCCAAAACATAATTTTAAAAAGGATTCTATATATAATCTTTTTTGCTACAAATCTATTCATTCTACAGAAAAAATTTTTGATATGTCTATAGGCAGTGCTCTAGATAATTGTTTAGTCTCTTGTTTTCTAGAAAAATATAATATTCGGGGTATAGGGGAAATTCGGCATAGAAAATATTTGGATTGGAGAATTCTCAACTTTTGGTTTAGAAAAAAAGTAAATATTGAGCCTGATACCAAGAGTAAAAAAAAATATATTAAGACTAAAGTTCAGAATTATCAAAGAATTGATAAAATAACTAAGACGGATCTTGCCAATCAAAAAATACACTTTTTTGATTGGATGGGAATGAATGAAAAAATACTAAATAATCGTATAACAAATTTTGACTTTTTTTTTTTTCCAGAATTGTGCTTATTTTCTAGTACATATAAAACGAAACCGTGGGTCATACCAATTAAATTACTTCTTTTCAATTTTAATGAAACAAAAAATGGGAATAAACGGATCACTCTAAAGAAAAAAGGTTTTATACCATCAAATGAAAAAAAATCCCTTCGATTTTATAATCTAAATAAAGAAGAAAACGAATCGGCAGGTCAAGAAGAGTTTGAATTAGATAAAGAAACAAAAAGAAATCCGGAATCAGCTCTATCAAACCAAGAAAAAAATATTGAAGAAAATTATGCAGAATCGAAGATAAAAAAACGTAAAAATAAAAAACAACTAAAAAGCAATACCGAAGCGGAACTTGATTTATTTCTCAAAAGGTATTCGCGTTTTCAATTGCGATGGAATTGTTTTTTTAATCAAAAAATTCTCAATAATGTAAAAGTATACTGTCTCTTGGTTAGACTAAAAAATCCAAACGAGATAGCGATATCTTCTATTGAAAGAGGAGAGATGAGCCTAGATATTCTAATGATTGAGAAGAATTTCACTTTTGCAAAATTAATGAAAAAAGGAATATTGATTATTGAACCTGTCCGTTTGTCTGTAAAAAACGACGGACAACTTATTATATATAGAACCATAGGGATTTCATTGGTTCATAAAAATAAATACAAAATAAGTCAAAGATCAAAAAAAAAAAGCTATATTGATAAAAAAAATAATTATGATTTCTTTGTCCCTGAAAATATTCTATCCCCTAAACGACGTAGAGAATTTAGAATTCTAATTTGTTTAAACTTAAAAAAAAAAAATGCGAGGGATAGAAATTCAAGATTTGATACGAATATTCAAAACTTGACCACAGTTTTGCATAAAAAGAAAGATCTTGATAAGGATAAAAATAACCTAATTAAATTAAAATCCTTTCTTTGGCCCAATTTTCGATTAGAAGATTTAGCTTGTATGAATCGCTATTGGTTTAATACCACTAACGGAAATCATTTCAGTATCATAAGAATACATATGTATACCCGATTTCAAATTCATTAATGATAGATCCTTTTTACTATATTTTTACTATATATAATATATAAGTTACGGTATATGAAAACAATTGTATGCACAAATATGAGGGATTGTTTTAAATTCTTTATACGTGAGATTAATTTAAACAGAGATACCAATCAGAGCAGATCCATAAATAAATTAACAGAATCCTCCTTTTTTAGATCAAAATTTAGACTTTTTTTAATTAAGAATTAATAAGTTAATAATTAAATTTGGATCCTTATACAAAAAAAAACTACCATTATTATTACTGATCAGTAAAATTCATATCTTTCAATTCATATTAAAAAGGGAAGGATTTCTTTTTATGATAAAAAATACATTCATTTCATTTCAAGAAAAAAAAGAAGAAAGCAGGGGATCCGTTGAATTTCAAGTATTCAGTTTCACTAATAAGATACGAAGACTTACTTCACATTTGGAATTGCACAGAAAAGATTATTTATCTCAGAGGGGTCTACGAAAAATTCTGGGAAAACGTCAACGACTGCTGGCTTATTTGTCAAAAAAAAATAGAGTACGTTATAAAGAATTAATTAATCAGTTGAATATTCGGGAATTAAAAACTCGTTAAATTCCAAAATTATGAATTAGTTAATTTTTTAGATCTTGAATTTTTTAATAAACTTCTTTTTCAGCAATCTAATTCATGCCAGAACGAATCAAGGAAAAACTTATGAAGAGACCAGTTACAGGAAAAGATCTTATGATAGTCAATATGGGACCTCACCACCCATCCATGCATGGTGTTCTTCGCTTAATTGTTACTCTAGACGGTGAGGATGTTGTTGACTGTGAACCCATATTGGGTTATTTACACAGAGGAATGGAAAAAATTGCAGAAAACCGAGCAATTATACAATATTTACCTTATGTAACTCGGTGGGATTATTTAGCTACTATGTTTACAGAAGCAATAACAGTAAATGGACCAGAACAATTGGGAAATATTCAAGTTCCTAAAAGGGCCAGCTATATCAGAGTAATTATGTTGGAATTGAGTCGTATAGCTTCTCATCTGTTATGGCTTGGACCGTTTATGGCAGATATTGGAGCACAGACTCCCTTTTTCTATATTTTCCGAGAACGAGAATTTGTATATGATCTATTCGAAGCTGCCACCGGTATGAGAATGATGCATAATTTTTTTCGTATTGGAGGAATAGCGGCTGATTTACCTTATGGTTGGATAGATAAATGCTTGGATTTTTGTGATTATTTTTTAACAGAGGTTGTTGAATATCAAAAACTGATTACACGAAATCCTATTTTTTTAGAACGAGTTGAAGGCGTTGGGATTATTGGTGGGGAAGAAGCAATAAATTGGGGTTTATCCGGACCAATGCTACGCGCATCCGGAATACCATGGGATCTTCGTAAAGTTGATCGTTATGAGTCTTATGATGAATTTGAATGGGAAATTCAGTGGCAAAAACAAGGAGATTCATTAGCTCGTTATTTAGTACGACTTAGCGAAATGACAGAATCCATCAAAATTATTCAACAGGCTCTGGAAGGACTTCCGGGGGGTCCCTATGAGAATTTAGAAAGCAGAGGCTTTGATAAAAAAAGTAATCCAGAGTGGAATGATTTTGAATATCGATTCATTAGTAAAAAACCTTCCCCTACTTTTGAATTATCGAAACAAGAGCTTTATGTAAGAGTTGAAGCTCCAAAAGGGGAATTGGGAATTTTTCTCATAGGAGATCAAAGTGGTTTTCCTTGGAGATGGAAAATCCGACCGCCGGGTTTTATTAATTTGCAAATTCTTCCTGAACTAGTTAAAAGAATGAAATTGGCTGATATTATGACGATACTCGGTAGCATAGATATAATTATGGGAGAAGTTGATCGTTAAAATGATAATTTATGCAACAGAAGTACAAACTATAAATTCTTTTGTTAGATTGGAATCTTTAAAAGAGGTCTATGGACTCATATGGATATTTGTCCCTATATTTTCTCTTGTATTGGGAATCATAACAGGTGTACTAGTAATTGTGTGGTTAGAAAGAGAAATATCTGCAGGGATACAACAACGTATTGGACCTGAATACGCCGGCCCGTTGGGAATTCTTCAAGCTCTAGCCGACGGGACAAAACTACTTTTCAAAGAAGATCTTCGTCCATCTAGAGGAAATACTCCTTTATTTAGTATTGGACCATCTATAGCAGTTATCTCTATTTTACTAAGTTATTCAGTAATTCCCTTTAGCAATCACCTTGTTTTAGCGGATCTAAATATCGGTATTTTTTTATGGATTGCCATCTCAAGTATTGCTCCCATTGGACTTCTTATGTCAGGGTATGGATCAAACAATAAATATTCTTTTTTAGGTGGTCTGCGAGCTGCTGCCCAAGCGATTAGTTATGAAATACCATTAACTCTATGTGTTTTATCAATATCTCTACGTGCGATTCGTTGAAACATAAACATTTATTTTGACTATTCCGTTTCTTCTAGACGAATAAGTTAAAAAACGGAATATATATATATATTTATCTTTCGGGTTAATCTTAATAAAAGGAATTTGATAGTTATATATGAGTGAAAAAAAACTGCTCAGAAATTAGCAGTAAAAAGAAAAATTGAGTCTCATTTCCTATGTACAAAGGTTACGGAAATAAACATAAGCGTAAGAATCGCTTTACCCCAAGGTTGGTTGATTAGTCATCCTGGCTTGAAGCGGGTTAAAAAAAATATTAACCGTATGACGTTTTCACTATCAGTTATATAAATTACCATACATGTATTACAAAGTGAGCGGCAATTAGGTAAAAACACGTGGATGGTTAGAAACACCAAAATACACAAAGAATTTGTAATAGAGATTAACCAAATTGAAAACGCTATTTATACATAACATAAGATAACAAAAAAAGAAGATTAATTGGGGCTTGAAATTAGTAGAAATGATCAGGCAGTACTCCCCAAGATTCCGATTCAGAGTATGCTCTCATCCACCGATAAATGTAATGACTATCAGAAACGAAATAATCCTTTATTTTTTAAGTCCACCAACTTTTTTTCTAAAAAATAAAGAAGAATAGGAACGAAACAAGGATATTTATTTTGATATATTTTGAAAATAAAATAGAATTTCTATCATAAATAATAAACTAATAGGAGGTCTAATTCTTTTTCGTAATTGAAAACCACGACGGGCTTAAATACCTAGTTTTTTTACAAAGAGTGTTTTATTAAAGGATTAAGTTATTACTCAACAAATAGAAATGAAAATTTGTAAAGGATGAGATGAATTCCGAAGCGCGTTTTTTATTCTTAGAATTTTAGCAGACAGAATTCCATTGGTATAATTCGGGACCCCAGATATATTTCTATTTAATCTATTTTAGAACACATCTAAATAATACTAATCTGGTCCTTAGATTTATTTATGGCCCCCGAGGAGCCGTATGAGGCGAAGACCTCATGTACGGTTTTGTAATAGCGGTGAGAATAGTAATGTTATCACCGACTAGGATTATCTAACAGTTTAAGTACAGTTGATATAGTTGAGGCACAATCAAAATATGGTTTTTGGGGATGGAATTTATGGCGTCAACCTATAGGTTTTATCATTTTTCTAATTTCTTCCCTAGCAGAATGCGAGAGATTACCTTTTGATTTACCAGAAGCGGAAGAAGAATTAATAGCAGGTTATCAAACTGAATATTCCGGTATCAAATTTGGTTTATTTTACGTTGCTTCTTATCTAAATCTATTAATTTCCTCATTATTTGTAACAGTTCTATACTTAGGCGGTTGGAATATTTCTATTCCGTATATATCTATTCTGGAGCTATTTCAAAGGGATCAAATTTTTGGAACAACAATTGGTATCTTTATTACATTAGCTAAAACTTATTTGTTCTTGTTCATTTCTATCGCAACCAGATGGACTTTACCTAGGCTAAGAATGGATCAACTATTAAATCTTGGGTGGAAATTTCTTTTACCGATTTCCCTTGGTAATCTATTATTAACAACTTCTTTCCAACTCTTTTCACTCTAAATTGAAAATGAATCCAACATATTCATTACTTGTTTTAAACAAGAGAAAGAAACAAAGATCAAATTATTCATAGATAATTACAATATGCTTCCTATGATAACCGGGTTCATGAATTATGGTCAACAAACCCTACGAGCTGCAAGGTATATTGGTCAGGGTTTCATGATTACCTTATCCCACACAAATCGTTTACCTGTAACTATTCAATATCCCTATGAAAAATTAATAACATCAGAACGTTTCCGCGGTCGAATCCATTTCGAATTTGATAAATGCATTGCTTGTGAAGTATGTGTTCGAGTATGTCCTATAGATCTGCCTGTTGTTGATTGGAAATTGGAAACCAATATTCGAAAAAAACGATTGCTTAATTACAGTATTGATTTTGGAATTTGTATATTTTGTGGTAATTGTGTTGAGTATTGTCCAACAAATTGTTTGTCAATGACTGAAGAATATGAATTTTCAACTTATGATCGTCACGAGTTGAATTATAATCAAATAGCTTTGGGTCGTTTACCAATGTCAGTAATTGACGATTACACTATTCGAACAATTTTGAATTCACCTCAAACAAAAAATGGGTAAACCCATTAATTTTATTAAAAAAAGAATGCAAAACTTTTGAATTATATAAAGAATTTAATTAAAAACTTTTATTTATAGAATAATATTTAAGTATTAAGGCTCATATATTTAATATAATATATTCGAAATTACTTTCTTGAAATATATAGGTTGAAAATATTAGAATAAAAAAAGCGAAACGGTCTAATAATTGTATCTACATCAATTAATATCCATTAGATTCTAATTTCACTCTATTAGAAACATATTAAAAACAAATATTAAAAACATATTAAAAAAAAATTCCCCGGTTAAATTAATAAGGTCATGAAAAGGATTTCGATTTTTTTCTTTTTTTAATAATATAATGGATTTGCCTGGACCAATACATGATTTTCTTTTAGTTTTTCTGGGATCCGGTCTTCTAGTAGGAGGTCTGGGAGTGGTATTACTTCCTAACCCAATATTTTCAGCCTTTTCCTTAGGATTTGTTCTTGTTTGTATATCTTTATTGTATATTCTAGCAAATTCCCATTTTGTAGCTGCTGCACAACTCCTTATTTACGTGGGGGCCATAAATGTTTTAATCATATTTGCTGTGATGTTCATGAATGATTCAGAATATTCTACAGATTTCAATCTGTGGACTATTGGGAATGGGATTAGTTCATTGGTTTGTACAACTATTCTTTTTTCATTAATTTCTACTATTCTCGATACGTCATGGTACGGGGTTATTTGGACTACAAGATTAAACCAGATTTTAGAGCAAGATTTAATAAGTAATAGTCAACAAATAGGAATTCATTTATCAACAGATTTTTTTCTTCCATTTGAACTCATTTCCATAATTCTTTTAGTTGCTTTGATAGGTGCAATTTCTGTGGCTCGTCAATAAAAAAGGGTTCTAATTAGTAAAGACCAAAGAAAACTTTGTGTTTGTGTATGTTATGAAAATTTTTTCCTAATATAGTTTTTATTCGTACTTTGTTGTTATATTCTAGTTGATTGAATCCGGTTAATTATTTTTATTATTCATATTGAAATGAATCAAAATTGATAAGGAGTTGCTCAATGATACTCGAACATGTACTTGTTTTGAGTGCCTATTTATTTTTGATTGGTCTTTATGGATTGATCACGAGTCGAAATATGGTTAGGGCTCTTATGTGCCTTGAACTTATACTCAATGCAGTTAATATGAATTTCGTAACATTTTCTGATTTTTTTGATAATTCCCAACTAAAAGGGGACATTTTCTGCATTTTTGTTATAGCAATTGCAGCCGCTGAAGCAGCTATTGGATTAGCTATAGTCTCTTCAATTTATCGTAACAGAAAATCAACTCGCATCAACCAATCGACCTTATTAAATAAGTAGCATAAATAAAAAAATTATAGGTTGAAATTTGTATATATAATAGGTTATGACTTACTAGATTATATTTGTGAAAATCTAAGAAATCAAAGTATTTTAGCCCCATTTTTTATCAATTGAGCCAGAATTCATTAAAAAAATTCTATTAAAGGAAATCATTGCTTCATCTAGTATTTTAATATATGATTTAGTTATAAGTTTACTAGATTGAAAATTTATGACATTCAAAAAACTATAGATCCTATGTCACATTCAGTAAAAATTTATGATACCTGTATAGGATGTACTCAGTGTGTCCGAGCATGCCCTACAGACGTATTAGAAATGATACCTTGGGATGGATGTAAAGCTAAGCAAATAGCTTCTGCTCCAAGAACCGAGGATTGTGTTGGTTGTAAGAGATGTGAATCTGCCTGTCCAACGGATTTTTTGAGCGTTCGAGTTTATTTATGGCATGAAACAACTCGAAGCATGGGTCTAGCTTATTGATACGTTACCGAAAACCTTATTTGAATAAATTTTGAATACATTTTATTTTTTTTTATTGACAAGTACTCGTACTCAAAAAAGTTCAATTATATTTTTTTATTTATATATTTTTTTTGAGTACGCGTTCTTTGGACCTGGTGTATCTTGTCTTTACCACGAATGATTTTCCTTGGTTAACAATAATTGTTGTTTTTCCAATATCTGCCGGTTCGTTAATGTTATTTCTCCCGCATAGGGGAAATAAAGTCAATAAATGGTATACTATATGCATTTGTATCTTAGAACTTCTTCTAACGACCTACGCTTTTTGTTATAATTTTAAAATGGACGATCCATTAATTCAACTGTCCGAAGATTATAAATGGATCAATTTTTTTGATTTTTATTGGAGATTGGGAATAGATGGACTTTCTATAGGAACGATTTTACTGACGGGATTTATTACTACTTTAGCTACTTTAGCGGCTTTTCCAGTTACTCGGGATTCCCGATTATTCCATTTCTTGATGTTAGCAATGTACAGCGGTCAAATAGGATCATTTTCTTCTCGGGATATTTTACTTTTTTTCATCATGTGGGAATTAGAATTAATTCCCGTTTATCTCCTTTTATCCATGTGGGGTGGAAAGAAACGTCTGTATTCAGCTACAAAATTTATTTTATACACTGCAGGAAGTTCTATTTTTTTATTAATAGGAGTTTTAGGTATAAGTTTATATGGTTCGAACGAACCAACATTAAATTTAGAACTATTAGCTAATCAATCCTATCCTGTCACACTCGAAATATTATTTTATATTGGATTTCTTATTGCTTTTGCCGTTAAATCACCGATTATACCTTTACATACTTGGTTACCTGACACCCACGGCGAGGCACATTACAGTACCTGTATGCTTCTTGCTGGAATCTTATTAAAAATGGGAGCATACGGGTTGGTTCGAATCAATATGGAATTATTACCTCACGCTCATTCTATGTTTTCTCCTTGGTTGATGGTAGTCGGTACAATCCAAATAATTTATGCAGCTTCAACATCTCTCGGTCAACGTAATTTAAAAAAGAGAATAGCCTATTCTTCTGTATCTCATATGGGTTTTATAATTATAGGTATTGGTTCTATAACGGATCCTGGGCTTAATGGAGCTATTTTACAAATAATCTCTCATGGATTTATTGGCGCTGCACTTTTTTTCTTGGCAGGAACGAGTTATGATAGAATCCGGCTTGTTTATCTTGATGAAATGGGTGGAATGGCTATCTCCATTCCAAAGATATTTACAATGTTCACTATCTTATCGATGGCTTCCCTTGCATTACCGGGCATGAGTGGTTTTGTTGCGGAATTAATCGTTTTTTTTGGAATAATTACCAGCCAAAAATATTTCTTAATTTCAAAAATTTTAATTATTTTTGTAATGGCAATTGGAATGATATTAACTCCTATATATTTATTATCTATGTCACGCCAAATGTTCTATGGATACAAGTTAATTAATGCCAAAAACTTTTCTTTTTTTGATTCTGGACCGCGAGAGTTATTTCTTTCAATCTCTATTCTTATACCCATAATTGGTATTGGGATTTATCCTGATTTTGTGCTCTCATTAGCAAGTGACAAGGTCGAATCCATTTTATCTAATTATTTTTATGGATAGTTTTCAGAAAATAAAAAAAAACAGTAAATTGAATTATAATAATAAGTCTTTGGTTTTTGTATTATGAGAACCTTTTGAATCATTGTACTACTTGATTCAAAAGGTTCTTGATGATTTACTACTAAAACTAAATTAGATTTCTTAACTTATATTATATGAAGTTATATATAGATGTTATTCTTTTTTATTTGGATTCTTTTCTTTTTTGGTTAATGTTTTAGTTAATTCGATGTAAATGAACCATAACTATGTAAACCTATTCCTAAAAGATTGACGCCAAAATAGCATATCCAAATTAAAAGAAAGCCTATCGAAGCCACAATTGCAGAATTTATACTTCGAGCATTCCTATTTGTTTTAATATGTAAATAAATTGCGAATATGGTCCAAGTAATAAATGCCCAGGTTTCTTTTGGATCCCAATTCCAATATGAACCCCATGTTTCATTAGCCCATACAGCGCCTGAAAGAATGCCGACGGTTAAAAAGATAAATCCAAGACTAATAATACGAAAACTCCAATAATCTAATTGTTCAATCAATTGATACCTATAATAATTTCTAGAAAAACTAAAATTAATGTTTTGTTGTAGTAAAATAGAATTTCTTTCGTTTATGTAGTAAAGTACATCAAAAGAAAATAATTCATTTAATAATTTTTTATTTTTCATATTCTTTTTCCAAAAAGTAGATCCTACTTTGCGAAATGTAATGACTAGAAGAGCTATTGATAATAATGATCCGCATAATAGAGCGCCATAGCCTAATATCATCATACTTACGTGCATCATTAACCACTGGGACTGTAGAGCTGGTACTAATATTGCAGACTGAGGCATTTTGTTTAAAAGACCTGAAGTAGCAAAACCCTGAATAAAAATAGCACTTGGTGCAGTTATTGCGTTTAAGTGATTTTTTTTTTTTTTATTAAAATAGGAAACTATATGAATAATTGAAAAAGCCCACGAAAGAAAAATTAATGATTCATATAAATTGCTTAATGGAAAATGTCCTGAATAAATCCAACGCGTGAATAATAATCCTGTTATACCAAAAAACGTAATTACGATTCCTTTATCTGAGGAATCAAAAAATCCTATGATTTCATCTAAATTAACTAATAAAGTTAAAAAATAAATTGTTAGTACAATTGAAACGACCGAAAAAGATATATGAGTTAATATATGCTCTAAAATTGAAAAAATCATAAAAAATTTGTTAAAAATTAATAAATTAATACTAGGTTTTACCCGATTTTAGAAAACAAGTCGGGTATTAATTTTATTCTAAAACTTATAATATCTCTTTTATAAGATCTTATGCCGCTACTCGGACTCGAACCGAGATGCTCTAGCACTGCTTCCTAAGAGCAGCGTGTCTACCAATTTCACCATAGCGGCAACTTGTTCAAAACAATACTAACAAGTTTTTACCCAATTGTCGAGATTCAATTTTAAATAAAGAAGCCAATTCAATGGAATTTACAATTGATTTCATTAATAAAAAAACGCTTTTTCTAAAAATGAAAACTTCTCCAAAATCCTTCGAAATTTTAAATAAAATAAGATTTGCCTAAGTTGCTCAAGAGAAATAAAAAAAAAGTAATTATCAAAATATCTATTTTCATGCATCTTTTTATATTGTACAAACATAAGATTTTTTGATCACTTAAAAATAATATAATATATTATTACTTATTATTATTATCTAATATTCACTTATTGTGGATAAATGCTTTTATAACTTTGATTCCAAGTAAAGAATAGAAGAATTCAGAGAAATAATAATTCCTAAAGGTATAAAGTGAAAATTTTTTCACTTAAATTAATTAATTTCAAGAACCTATTGATTTCGTTTAAAGATCTTGTATTTCCTCTTAAGAGGAAATACAAGATCTTTATTTATTATTTTAGTGGTGGGGAAAATAAGAATCCCCCGTTTTGGAAATTAAAAAAAAGGTTCCTTTTTTTTATCTATATATTATCGTTTCTTTTTTTTTCTTTTGGTTCCTATTTTTTTATATGTATTCTAAAAATTTTTTTTTAGTTAGGCTAATTCTAATTATTCTAGTGTTTTTTATTTATTTTGTTGTACAAAAAAACTTTTTGAATTACCTGTGGAAAGCGATTTCCCTAAGGAAAAAGCTTTCAACGATGTCCAATATCCCTTCCTTTTCCAAATTTTTTTACGAATACGCTTTTTCGAGATAGAAGTACGCTTTTTTGGAACTGCCATTCAAAAATGAAAAAAGTTTTTCAGTGGTATAATTGGATGTCAAAGACATTTATTATTCTATTCTTTCGTACTCCATATCGAGTGATTTTTTTCTTTCAAATTTTATTATATATTATTTTTAAAACAAAACAGACATTCAAAAGTTTAAAACCCAACTGTTTTTTAACTTTTTTTTTTTTTTTATAGATTATATTATAAAAAAATTCTTAAATTTCTTGACTTCATATGTAAAAAAAAATATCGATTATAATAATATTTTTTTTTTTCAAAAAAAAAACTCATTTAGTGTACTGGAAGACAATCACTAAATTCAATAATTCAAATTCATTCCTTAATAATTCTAAATACTCAAACTCAAATAACTTTTTTCGGTAAAATTTTTTTATTATATAATTTAATATTAAGTATTTTTTTTTCGTGTAAATCTTTGTTCTATTCTTAATATATGTATATAAATTATTGTAATACGGAATTATAATTCACTTTTTCTGTATCTGCATAAAATCAAAATTTTATTTAGTAGTAAAAAAAAAAAAGACAAATCGTTTTTGTGACAGTAACTTAGTAATATTATTTAATCACTTCTAATTTTTTGATTTGAATATATAGTTCTTTTCAAAGGTTTATGAAGGATTATACTAATTCGAAAAAAAATTCTATTTAGGTTTGAAATTTGAAATCACATGCTTTTGTATTGTCCCCTTTGAAAAAAAAATATATATATATACAAACCAGTGAATAAGAAATAATAAATTTAAGAATAAAATAAAAAGGGTTTTTTATTTTATGGAACATACATATCAATATTCATGGATCATCCCTTTCATTCCACTTCCAGTACCTATTTTACTAGGAGTTGGACTTCTACTTTTTCCGACAGCAACAAAAAACCTTCGACGTATGTGGACTTTTCTGAGTATTTTTTTGTTAAGTATAGTTATGATCTTTTCGCTATATCTATCTATTCAACAAATTTTTCTAAGTTACATTCATCAAAATGTATGGTCTTGGACCATAAATAATGAATTTTCTTTTGAGTTCGGTTACTTTATTGATCCACTTACTTCTATTATGTCAATATTAATTACAACTGTTGGAATTTTGGTTCTGATTTATAGTGATAATTATATGTCTCATGATCAAGGCTATTTGAGGTTTTTTGCTTATATGGGTTTTTTTAATACTTCAATGTTAGGATTAGTTACTAGTTCTAATTTGATCCAAGTTTATTTTTTTTGGGAATTAGTTGGAATGTGTTCCTATTTATTAATAGGTTTTTGGTTCACACGACCTATTGCAGCGAATGCCTGTCAAAAAGCTTTTGTAACTAATCGTGTAGGGGATTTTGGTTTATTATTAGGAATTTTAGGTCTTTATTGGATAACTGGCAGTTTCGAATTTCAGGATTTGTTCAAAATATTCAATAATTTAATTTTAAATAATAGAGTAAATCTCTTATTCCTTACTTTGTGTGCATTTTTATTATTTGTGGGTCCTATTGCTAAATCTGCACAATTTCCTCTTCATGTATGGTTGCCTGATGCCATGGAGGGCCCTACTCCTATTTCGGCTCTTATACATGCTGCTACTATGGTAGCGGCGGGAATTTTTCTTGTAGCTCGTCTTCTTCCTCTTTTTATAGTTATCCCTTCTATAATGTATATAATATCTTTGATAGGTATAATAACAGTACTCTTAGGAGCCACTTTAGCTCTTGCTCAAAAAGATATTAAGAGAGGTTTAGCCTATTCTACAATGTCTCAACTGGGTTATATGATGTTAGCTCTAGGTATGGGGTCTTATCGATCCGCTTTATTTCATTTGATTACTCATGCTTATTCGAAAGCTTTGTTGTTTTTAGGATCTGGATCCATTATTCATTCAATGGAAGCTATAGTTGGATATTCTCCCGATAAAAGTCAGAATATGATTCTTATGGGTGGTTTGACAAAACATGTGCCGATTACAAAAACTGCCTTTTTAGTAGGAACACTTTCGCTTTGTGGTATTCCCCCCCTTGCTTGTTTTTGGTCTAAAGATGAAATTCTTAATGATAGTTTATTATTTTCACCAATTTTTGCAATAATAGCTTGTTCAACAGCGGGATTAACCGCATTTTATATGTTTCGGATTTATTTACTTACTTTTGAAGGACATTTAAACACTTATTTTATAAATTACAGTGGAAAAAAAAGTAGCTCCTTCTACTCAATCTCTTTATGGGGTAAAGAAGAAGATAAAAAACTTAATCGAAATTTTGGATTAGTACCATTATTAACAATGAATAATACGAAAAGAGCTTCTTTTTTTGGCAATAAAACATATAAAATTAGTAATAATGTAAGAAATAAAACTTTTATTACTGTTGAAAATTTTGGACTTAATACAAGAACTTTCTATTATCCCAATGAATCAGACAATACTATTCTATTTCCTATGCTTGTATTGCTTTTATTTACTTTGTTTATTGGAGCCATAGGAATTCCTTTCAATCAAGAAGGAATAGACTTTGATATATTATCAAAATTATTAACGCCGTCGATAAACCTTTTGCATACCAACTCACAAAATTTTGTAGATTGGTATGAATTTTTGAAAAATGCAATTTTTTCAGTCAGTATAGCTTTGTTTGGAATATTTATAGCATACTGTTTATATAAACCTTTTTATTCATCTAAATTAAATTTAACCTTACTTAATTCATTTCAAAAGTGGAGTTCTAAAAGAATTAGGTGGGAAAAACTAATAAATTTTATATATAATTGGTCATATAATCGTGGTTATATAGATGCTTTTTTTAAAAAATATTTAACTGAAAGTATAAGAAAATTAGCAAAACAAACAAATTTTTTTGATAAACGAATCATTGATGGAATTACAAATGGAGTAGGTATTACAAGTTTCTTTGTAGGAGAAGTAACAAAATATATAGGTGGAAGTCGCATCTCTTCTTATCTGTTCTTGTATTTATGCTATGTATTGATTTTTTTAATGATCCTCTTTTTTTTTCATTTTGAAAAATTCTAAATTCGAATTTTCTTTATTTCCATCTCGATTTTCAGAAACTGTTTTATAGTTATAGTTATAGTATGTTCGAACGTGGAATTCATCATCCTTATTA